GAGAGTCTCCTCATAAATAAATTAAAAGTTTATTGCCTGTAATTTGTTCGGCCATCAAAAAATAAATATAAAAAAAGTACTCCTCAAAAATTTATTATTATAAATGAAGATAAATATCAAACTTTATAATTTTTGATATTTAAAACTAAAGAATATGAAAATTTCAAGTAGAAAATTAAACTAATAATTGATCCGACAATAAGAATAAATATAAATCCCCATATATTTCTTTGAGCTAAATAAAATATAATATTTATTTTGGCAACAAACATAGCAAAAGGAGGTAGTCCTCTTATTGAAAGCAAAAATAACCTAGAGGTTAAATAATCATACTTTATTATTACAAGTAAAAACCCAACCAAAATTGTAAAATAAATTAAAAAATATCTTCACATTTGACTAAATATACAAGCATTTATTATTCATCCAGTATGTGAAATAGAAGAGGCACCAATTATTGCCCGAATTTTTGTTTGATTATTTCCTAAAATAGCACCAAAAATTACTCTTAATCCCCCTAAAATTAAAACGATCAATTGATAATTCGAAAAATTTCTTAAAAATGAAATTAATAATGCAAACGGCGCAACTTTTAATGGACCTAGAATTAAACAACAAGAAAATCAATCTAATCCTCTTACTACCCCTGGAACTCAAAAATGACCTGGAAAACCTCCTAATTTTAATATAAGCCTTAACAGAAAAATAAAAATATAAATTATATAATCACTAAAGAATGAAAAAATTATTATACCACTAAAAAAAAGTAAAACCCTAGAAAAGGCTTGAATACTAAAATATTTAAGAACCACCTCCTTTGAAATTGAAAAATTATTTCTTATTAGTAGGGGTATTAATGAAAAAAAACCTAATTCTAACCCTCTCCAACATAATAATCATCTTCTAGATCTAACTGATAAAAGGGGTCCTAAAACAAGAAAATATAAAAATAAAAGTATTCCAAAATTAATTAAACATCGAGATGAATTCTCATAGTATTCAACATCAATGAATCCCGTTCTTCCGGCGGATGTTTAATTTTTTTTAATACAATTAATTAATAATATTTTATAGTTATATGCCTCGACAACCATTCCATTTAGTAGAATTTTCACCTTGACCACTTTTAGTTTCAATAAGCATTTTAGCTATACCAATTGGTTTAATTAATTATTTACGAAGAGGTGATTTAAATTTATTATCTCTGAGACTTTTAACCACTGCAGTAATTTCAGTTGTTTGATGACGAGATGTTATTCGTGAATCAACCTTTCAAGGATTTCATGGATTTCATGTAACAAAAGGCTTAAAAATTGGAGTTGCTTTATTTATCTTATCAGAAGTTTGTTTTTTCTTTGCATTTTTTTGAGCTTATTTTCATAGAAGACTAGCTCCAACTATTGAAGTTGGTGCACATTGACCACCAACTGGAATTGAAACATTAAAAGCATTTCAAGTACCACTTTTAAACACATCTGTTCTTTTACTTTCCGGAGTTAGAATCACATGATCTCATCATAGAATTGAAGAAGGTAAATACTCTTCAGCTAATCAAGGTTTACTTTTAACTGTAATCTTAGGAGTTTATTTTTTATTTCTTCAATATGGAGAATATATAGAAACAGGTTTTTCAATGGCAGATGGTATTTATGGATCTTGTTTTTTTCTAGCTACAGGATTTCACGGAACACATGTTGCAGTTGGTGCTACATTTTTAACAGTTTGTTTATTTCGCTTATATTATTTTCATTTCAATAAACAACATCATGTTGGATTTTTAGCTGCGGCTTGATACTGACACTTTGTTGATGTAGTTTGATTATTCCTTTATGTAAGAATTTACTGATGAGGATCATAACCAGGATAGCTTAATTGAAAAGCTTTGATTTTGTAATTCAAGGATAATGAAAATTTCCTGGTACTAGAATTCTAGTAAAATTATAATAAAAAATTCTGATTTTAATAATAATAAAAGAGGTAATCCATGAAGAATTAGTGACAAAATCTCAAACCTTTTTATATTTTTGGCAGGTAAACAATAAGAAGAGAAAAATCCATGATTTAATCTAGTGTATAAATATATATTATAGCATGCTCTAAAAAAAACCAAAAGACCTATAACCAAAATTATATATAAAGAAATGTTTCATAAACATGGAACAATTAAAAGTTCGCTGATTAAATTTAAAGTAGGAGGTGCTGCTATGTTTACACAACAAAAAATAAATCAAAAATATCTTAAAATAGGATAAAGTTGAAGTAAGCCTTTTAAATAAAATATTCTACGAGTATTCACTTTTTCATATGTAAAATAAGTTATACAAAACATGGCTGATGAAGTTACTCCATGTGCAAACATTATAATAATAGCTCTGGCTAACCCTCATTGTTGATTTCTTAAAACACCAACTACTACTAAACCTATATGTGCAACTGATGAATAAGCAACAAGCGCTTTTATATCTGTCTGCCGTAAACACATTAAACAGGCTAAAAAAGAACCTCAAATTCTTAATGATATTAAAATTATTATTACATATCTTTTAGTTACCAAATCAAAACATTTATTTATCAAAAACAATCCAAACCCACCGAGTTTTAGTAAAATACCAGCCAAAATTATTGAACCAGCCAAAGGTGCTTCAACATGTGCTTTTGGCAACCATAAATGAACAGAATATATAGGTAACTTTACTAAAAAAGCACCATATAAAAATAAAATAAAAATATCTCTATAAATAGGATTTTCTAAATTTCTTAAAACTAAAATATTTAACCTTGATATATTAAAAGAATGATTTAAAATCAAAAATAGTAAAGGTAATCTTGCACTAACAGTATAAAGTATTATGTATCTACCAGCTTGTAGCCGTTCAGGCTGATAACCTCAGCAAATAATTAATATTAAAGTAGGAATTAAAGAAGCTTCAAAAAAAACATAAAAACTTAGAATATTATTTGAAGAAAATGCTATTGTTAAAATAAAACCTAGCATAATTAAACAAAGAATATAACGATTTCTTTTTTGAGAAGGGGTGGATACTAGTGATAAAAGACACAAAAAAATACTAAGAAAAACTATTAATATTCTCAATTGATTTCCTAAAAAAAGTCAATTTAATCTTATTAAAAAATTTTGTTGTATAAATACTAAACTAATAACAGTTAAAAAAATAAATAAAATATAAGTTGATCTCCAAAAAGATCTAAAGATTAATATAAAAACAAAACCTAATAATAAAGAAATAATAAAAGAAAGGAGGAACTTCCCCCAAATTAAAGTTAGCAGCTTCAATAAATTTCTTTTTGTATTATAGAGATTTTGAAAGTCCCTTTAGGGTTTTACCCACAAAAAATTAGTGATAATCACTATAATTTTATTCAACTTTATTATTGCATTTGCCTTAAGAACTATATTATTAATTATTTTTATTTTAACTAATTTCCCAATTGAAGGTGAAAACGAGAAACTTACACCATTTGAATGTGGATTTGAACCATTAAGAAATATACGTGCCCCTTTTAGAATTCGGTTTTTTGTACTGGTCGTTTTATTTCTTATTTTTGATGTTGAAATTAGACTATTATTTCCGTTAGTTAGATTATTTAGCTTTAGTACATTTCTTATAGCATTAAGATTAATATCCTTTTTATTTATCTTGCTTGCTGGTATTTTTTATGAGTGAAAAGAAGGAGCTTTAGATTGAGTCTCTTTTAAAGGTAAGCTAACTAAGCTGTTGGGCTCATAACTCAAAAATAGATTTATTTCTCCTTTAAAACTACTTTACTCTAATAGAAAATTTTGTAGTTAGTTAACTATGGAATGGAAGTTTTGCGTCCCCAGCATGAAATCTTGAACAATATTGGAAACAATAATTCAGTTCACTTTCTAAGTATATAACAAAAAAGGTGCCAGCAGTTGCGGTCATACCTTAATATACACAAATTTTATTTAGGTTGGGTATATATTTTTTAAAAAATAAAAGTTAGTAAAATATCTTTATTTTAAAAATCATAATTTTATTTCTTTACCCAAAACTCTACTTTTAAACTAGGATTAGATACCCTATTATAAGGAGCTAAAATTTTTTAAACCTAAGCACTAAAACCTCTAAGGTTAAAACTTAAAGAGTATGGCGGTAAGTTTTACTATCAGGGGAACTTACCAGGTAATAGATAACACACAAGTTTCTCAACTTTATTTAATAGTTTATATATTGCCGTTGTAAGGTTACACTTAAAGTGTAACTTATTAATGAAAGAATCATTTAAAACAGGTCATGGTGTAGCTTATAATAAAGTCTTAAGGTGAGTTACAATATTTCTTTTCAGGTAAAATATTAAAATTATTTTAAATAGATGGACTTGAAAGTAATATCAAAAATTAAGATTTGAATTTATTAAAAACTTGTGCACAAATCGCCCGTCACTCTCGTTGGAAAAGGAGATAAGTCGTAACATAGTAGAGGTAGCGGAAGCTGTCTCTGTTTTTGTAGTGTTTCACGTTATCTTTTCGAGATAAAAATAGTTTTAAAACTCAAAAATAATCATATAGCTAAATTTTAGCACTAAGTTTCGGCCTTAGAGGTGAATTATATTCTATGATTAATGATAACAGATTTATTTTCTTCTTTAGATGGATGTTATAGTCTTTATATATGAACTCCATCTATTATTGCTGTTATTTTGTTTTTTCAAACAAAAACATTTTTAATTAGAATTAATAACAATATTTTAATGTTAAATACTTTTACTAGTGGTGCTAAATTTATTTTACCTATACCATTATTTATAATTTCGTTAATATTTTTTATTATTGTAGTAAATTTAGCTGGATTAACCCCATTTGTATTTGGTCCTTCAAGATCATTATGATTTGCTGGAAGTATAGCATTAATTTTTTGAGGATTGTTAATTGTATCAGGAATTATTTTTGCTCCAAAACAAGCAGCTGCGCATTTAGCTCCAAGAGGAGCTCCAGCAGCTCTTGTATCATTCTTAATTTTAATTGAAACAGTTTCAATTTTAATCCGACCTTTAACATTAACGGTTCGTTTAATTGCAAATATTAGCGCAGGTCACATTGTACTATCATTAGTAGCAAATTGCTTAACATCATTAAGACTCTCCTCTATACCACTAGTTTTAATAGTATCAATTTTTTATAATATATTTGAAGTTTTCGTGTGTTTTATTCAAGCATATATTTTTACTTTACTAGTAAGCTTATATGCTAATGAACATCCTCATTTTAAATGAAGCAGAATATGCATTTAACTGTTAATTAAAAGGAAGCTAATTTAGCCATTTAAAATCCCTCAATTAAGACCATCATCTGGTTTAATAATTTTTTTAGTTGTAATTATTTCATTATTTAGATTATTTTGTTTTTTTGCTGTATCCTTAAAAAACCCAATTAAAGTGTCTTCAGTGTCAAGTAAATCTATAAAAAATATTAAACTCTTTTTTAAAGGTGGCAGATAAATGCGTAGATTTTAAGCGTCTATAATGAGGTTCTCCCTTTTTTCCTTAGGTGTTTGCACAAGAAGATTTGAATTTCTAGGAGGTTTTTTCCAAGGAAAAAAGTAACTACTAAACTTAGTCTTTCTACTTGGAAGGTAGCTGTACTTATATACTATAGAAAAGCTTTAAGATAATATATTTTTAAGGTATTTACTAACTTGCAATTAGTCGTTTTAAATAAACTAATTTTTTTAAAAAAATCAAAACAGGAAATAATCATTTTCGGCTTTGAAGGCCAATAGTTTTCTTAACTTACTGTTTTGAGACAATAAGTCTTAAAAAGATTTACAATCTTTCGCCTAAAAAATCAGCCATCAAAAAAAAATAAATCCTCAATAGAAATTGCTTCTAATACAATTGGTATAAATGAGTGATTAGCACCACAAATTTCAGAGCATTGACCATAATAAATTCCAGGATTATTAATAAATATATTTATTCTATTTAAACGCCCAGGTACAGCATCTATTTTAACACCTATAGCTGGAATTGCAAATGCATGAAGAACATCAGCTGATGTTGTAATAATATTAGTATTTACGTTAAAAGGTACTGTAATGCGATTATCTACCTCTAAAAGACGAAATATCCCATTATCTAAATCATTTAAAGGAACTATGTAACTATCAAAAGAATTATTTAATATAGGAATTTCATGACTTCAATATCATTGATGTGCAGTTCTTTTTAAAACTAACCCATCAGAAGGTTGTTCATCTAATAAATATAATAATCGTAATGAAGGTAACGCTAATCAAATTAAAAGCAAAGCTGGAATAATTGTCCAAATTGTCTCTAACTGTTGAGCCTCGAGTATTGTTCGAGATGATATTTTGTTAGTAATAAGATTAACCCCTAAAATAACAACAAATAAAAAAATACCGATTAATAAGACAAGAGCATGATCATGAAATAAAATTATTTCTTCTTGAATTGGTGTAGCAGGATCTATTAAATTTAATTGTCCAAAAATTCTCAATTAACAGAGAATTTAATCTTCATAGCATCTTCAGTGCTAAGCTTTAAAATAAGCTATCTGTTAATCGCTAAATTTAGCTTCTACAGCTTGACAAGCTATTATTTTATTAAACTAGATAAAATAATTAATTTTAGTTGGGGATAAAATTAAAAGACAAAATAATATAAAATATAAAATTGTACAAGGTACAGATAATGTTGTATATGGTTCTTCAATTGGACAAGCACCTAATCATGTAAGAATAATAAATACTACAACTAATATTCAAAAAAGTAATTGGAATACAGGGGAAAATCTTGAAGATAATCGAATAGAAGTAACTATAATAGGAAGAAAGTATAAAATGAAAATAGATATAGCTAAAGCTACAACTCCACCTAGTTTAGATGGAATAGAACGCAGAATTGCATAGGCAAATAAAAAATATCATTCTGGTTGAATATGTGTAGGTGTAACTTTAATATTTGCCATAGAAAAATTTTCAGGATCTCCTAATAAGTTAGGATAAAATAAAGCAATAAAACTTAGAAATATCAACACCACTAAAAATCCAACAATATCTTTAAATGTAAAATATGGATGAAAATGAGTTTTTGTATTATGTCTTAAATCACCAAGTGGATTAGTACTTCCTTTTTCATGAAGAAAGTAAATATGAATGGCTGATAAAGCACCAATGGCAAATGGTAAAATAAAATGTAAAGAATAAAAACGAGTTAAAGTAGATTGTCCTACAGAAAATCTACCTCAAATTCATTCCACTAAACTAGGTCCAAAATATGGAATTGCAGACATTAAATTTGTAATAACAGTGGCTCCTCAAAAACTTATTTGTCCTCAAGGTAAAACATAGCCTAGAAAAGCTGTAGCTATTCTCACAAGAAAAATGGTAACTCCAACTATTCAAGTACGAGGTTGAGTAACATAACTTTGATAGTATAAACCTCGACCTACGTGAAAATAAATAAACAAGAAAAAAAATCTTGCACCATTTGCGTGAAAACTACGAAATAATCACCCAAATGGAACGTCCCGTCTAATATGAATAACTGAAGCAAATGTATTAGAAATATCTGAAGTATAGTGTATTGACAAAAAAAAACCTGTTAAAATTTGTAGGGCAAGAAGTAATCCTAAAATAGAACCTCCATTTCATCAAATAGAAATTCTTAAAGGAGTTGGTAAAGATGATATTCTTTCAATAATACGAATTTTTTGCAAATCAATTTGTTCTATTTATTCTTGATAGAAAATTATTTCTTCGAACACGTAAAAATCTTACTAAAATGGAAAGTCCTAATGCCGCTTCACAGGCTGCGAAAGTTAATAAAATTAGTATAGTATAATTTCTTGAAAATAACATTAAACTACATGAGTAATTAAAAATAATTAATCTAAGCATTATAGCCTCTAAAATAATTAAAAGATTTAAAATATAATAAAAATTTCGATAAAAAGTTAAACAAAAAAATAATACAAATAAAAGCGAAAGTTGTATCAAATTAATAAATAAAAATACTAATAAGTATAAGAGCACATATGCTAAATGGTAAGAACCTTTTTCAACATAAATTTATTAGTAAATCATAACGATGACGCGGAAATGCTCCTCGTGCAAACAAAAAAAATATTGACATTATTACACTTTCAAAAACAAAAATTATGAAATTAGTAGAATATAAAAATCAAACAGCAGTAATTATTGACATAAAAAGAATATTTGCATATTCAGCTAAAAATAACATTGCAAAAGCTCCACCACCATATTCAATATTAAAACCTGAAACTAATTCAGATTCTCCTTCAGCAAAATCAAAAGGTGCACGATTGGTTTCAGCTAATCTAGATGTAAATCATGTACACGCAATAGGAAAAAGAATTAATATAATAGGAAAAAATCTGAATTCATGTATTCCTAATTCTGAAATTAAAAAAATAGGAAACAATAAAATTAAAAGTAAACTTACTTCATAAGAAATAGTTTGGGCTGCAGCTCGAAGAGCACCTAAAAAAGCATACTTAGAATTTCTAGTTCAACCTGCTAATATAATTGAATATACATTTATTGCTCTGACACAAAAAAATACTAATATTCCTCAACATACATATTTTATAGAGAAATTACTAGGATACAAAAATCAAATAAATATTGCGAGAATAAAACCAATTAATGGTGCAACATAAAACAAAATTTGATTGCTCCCATGTAAAGTAATTTTTTCTTTAACAAAAAGTTTAATAGCATCAGAAAATGGTTGAATAATTCCTCAAAATCCTACTATTTTAGGTCCCTTACGAATTTGAATGTACCCTAAAACTTTCCGCTCTAAAAGTGTAAAAAAAGCAACGGCTAACAAAACACATAAACAAGTTAAAATTCTAGAAATTGATGTAAGTAGCAATTATAATAATAAATAAAATTCATCTTACTCGATTAAAAGAAAGAAAATTTGGTCAATTAAATACATGTATATACTTATTAAAAAAATTTACAATAAATCTTATTTTAGGAGCAATTTCTAATCAACCATAATCTAAAGTTTCTATAGCTTTATTTATAGGTGATAATAATTTTACTCTAAAAGAATACATTGGAGTTATAAAAAATAAGCTAGAAAAAATAAATGATTTTAAACGACCTAAAAAAATAAAACCTAGTCATAGTCCTGTTAAAGTTACTATATTAATGAGTGTTCTCCTAAAATTAGAAATAAAAACAATTTCTAAAAGTGAATAATCAAGTATTTTATATACTTGACCAAAAAAAATAGAACAAAGGCCTAATACAATTATAGGAATATAAATTCTTGTTCTATTAGAAATTGAAATTACTGTTAAAGATGGTTTATACCAACATACAGCTTTTAATCTACGAATTACATATAAGGCAGTACTGCAAGTAGCAAAAAGTATTATAAATAAACTAAAAATGTTAATATTAGATATTAATATTTTTTCAAGAATTAAATGTTTAGAAAAAAAGGCGCTTATAAAAGGCGCACCAATTAAACACAAGCTCCTAATATTAAATATTATAGTACATAGTGGCATTCTTAAACCTAACCTACCTAAAATTCGAATATCTTGATTTCCAAATCTTGATATAAGTATAGTTCCTGCTGCTAAAAATAATAAAGCTTTAAATAATGCATGAGTATAAAGATGAAACAAAGACAATATAGGAAGTCCTAAACCTAAACAAAATACTATTACCCCTAGTTGACTTAATGTTGATAAAGCAACAATTTTTTTCAAATCATTTTCAAAAATAGCTGCTGTACCACCTAAAAAACATGTAATTGCACCACAGAAAAGCAATACTGAACTAGAACTTTCTCTTAGGGATAAAGTTCTTCTAAATCGAATAATTATATAAATACCAGCTGTAACTAAGGTTGATGAATGAACTAAGGCCCTTACAGGGGTTGGGGCTGCTATAGCTGCTGGTAATCATGAACTAAATGGAAATTGAGCTCTTTTTGTCAATCCTGCTAAACATAAAATAAAAATTAAAAGGCTTATGTTTAATGGTAACGTTGTATACGAGAATTGAGTTAAAGTTACATAAAGAAAACTTCTACAAACAATAATAACATCTCCAATTCGATTAATTAAAAGTGTTTGAAACCCAGCAGTTAATGATTCTTTTCTTTGATAGTAAATAATTAAAGCAAATGATGTAATCCCTAACCCATCTCAACCTAAAAGTAAAAAAAACAAAGATCCACTAAAAATTAAAAAATTTATTGAAATAACAAATCTCAATAAAATTCATGTAAAACGTCAATAAAATTCATCTTCTTCTATATATTTTGTAGAAAACATAAAAACACACCTAGAAATTAATGTAACAATTATTCTAAACCTTAAACTAATTTTATCTAAAATTATAGTAAAAGTAAAAGAAATCGATAAAATATTAAAAATTTCAAATTCAAAAATAATTATTTTATTAGAGAAAAGAAGTATTCTATAACCTAAAAAACATAAAATTCTAAAACTAAACAATAAAATAGAAAATTGTAGTTTATTTCGATTCAATTTGGATAGAACTCTTCAACTTAACAATTTGAACAACAGCTAAAAATACAACTAACAAGATAATAACTAAGCTTAAAAAAACAGATATATTTATTTGTGTACCTGAATCAAAAGTAGAATTTCCTAAAAAATATATTCTTGTTTCTGAAAAATTTATTCTAAAATAAAAATTTAATAACAAAAATATTAAAATTACTTGAGGAATCTCAATTTTAAATATAGTATTTGATCTAATTATACATATATAAATAAATAATACAAGTAATCCTCCAATATATACTAAAAATAATAAATAACCATATCATGCTCTTGAAATTAGACTAATCAAGATTACAAAGCAAACTCTAATAAAAATTAAAAGCCCACCTAATCTAATAGGACTAACCAATACTGGAAACATTCTTATAAAAATGCATCTAATTAAAATTATAGTAATAAAAATTATATGGTTAAAGGGTAAACCCACATTTTAGTTGCAAACTAAATCTTCTAAATAAAGTATTTGACCCAAAAATAATGTAAATTATCTTTTAACTTCCAAAGTTAATGTTTTCCAAAACTGTTTTTGAAACTAACAAAAGTTATAAATTGATTCTAAATCAAGCGCATTTATCTGCCAAGTTAAAAAATATATTTTGGTCCTTTCGTACTAAAAATATAAACTGAAAAGATAGAAACTGACCTGGCTTACGCCGGTCTGAACTCAGATCATGTAGGAATTTCTGTTCGAACAGAACAATCTATTTAGACGGTTAATCTTCTAGTTCCTAGTCCAACATCGAGGTCACAAACTAAATAATTAATTATGCTGTTATCCCTAAGGTAATTTATTCTTTCAAACCTAAATGTCTTGATTGTTAATGAAAGTTTAATTGTTTCAATGTCGCCCCAACAAAAAAAAATTATTAAATATTTTATTAAAATTCTAAGGGTCTTCTCGTCTTTTTTCTTTGTATAAGTATTTTCACTTAATAAATAAATTCAAAATAATAGTATAGAGACAGCTAACCCCTATTAGTCCTTTCATTCCAGACTACAATTAAAAGCCAATTGATTATGCTACCTTAGCACAGTCAAAGTACTGCGGCCGCTAATAAATTACGCTGGGCAGAATTTACCCAAAATAAATCTTTGGGCTATGTTTTTGATAAACAGGTAAAGGTTCTTTTTGCCGAGTTCCTTTTAAATATTTTTTTTATTACTAATTTAAACATTGTATACTTAAAAATAAATTATTAAAAGTTCCTAGAAATTATAAAGATAATATTTGAAATTTATATTATTATTTAAAAAAATTGAGAGGTTTTACCACTAAAGATCAATAAAAAAACAATTATTCTTATATTAAGAAATCTCGACACTTCTTAATTGTCTATAGTACTAAATACTTTTATTTAGGATCCAGATATCTCAGAAACTGAAAGTTTTTCGCTACTAACTATATTTTTTACATTAATAATGCCACATTAAATAATAGTCTAATATCTCAATATAGTTAGATCTTCCTGCTTCGGGAAAATAAAATATTATTATTTATAGTTTAACACTTATGCAAAAGGTATATTAGAATAATTATTTAAAACATTTCTGTGAAATTAATAAAACTTTAAATATATAAATATTTTTAAAAGCACTTTAAAAAAGACTTTTTTAATGTAACTAAAATGTACAGAATAGTACTTTGCTTTTATAAAGAAGTTACTGAAGTTTCAGTGTTTCTATGAAAATCTGGTGGTAAAAATAAATCTCATTCACGAGAAAATGCTGGAGAACTAGGAAATAAAGAGGATCGTTGAGCAATAAATGCTTCTCATACAATAAAAATAAATATTACTACTGCAATAATAGAAAATAAAGAGCCAAATGATGAAACTTGATTTCATTTATAATATGAATCTGGATAATCTACATATCGACGAGGCATACCAGCAAGTCCTAAAAAGTGTTGTGGAAAAAACGTTAAATTTACAGCAAAAAATATGATTAAAAAATGAGCTTTAGCTCATTTTTCATGAAGCGTAAAACCTGTTATAACAGGAAATCAATAAATCAAACCAGCAAAAATAGCAAATACTGCTCCTATTGATAAAACATAATGAAAATGAGCAACAACATAATATGTATCATGTAATATAATATCTAAAGATGAATTTGATAGTACAATCCCCGTTAAACCACCAAGAGTAAATAAAAAAATAAAACCTAAAACTCAATATATAGAAGCCCTAAAATGACATTGACTACCATAAAGAGTTATTAATCACCTAAAAACTTTAATTCCAGTAGGAACAGCAATTACCATAGTAGCTGCAGTAAAATATGCTCGCGTATCAACATCTATACCTACAGTAAATATATGATGTGCTCATACAATAAATCCTAAAATTCCAATAGAAACTATAGCATAAATTATTCCTAATGTACCAAAAGCTGGTTTAGCTGCAAAATTACTTAAAATATGAGAAACCATTCCAAATCCTGGTAAAATTAAAATATAAACTTCTGGATGACCAAAAAATCAGAATAAATGTTGATATAAAATAGGATCACCACCTCCAGCAGGATCAAAAAAAGTGGTATTAAAATTTCGATCTGTTAAAAGCATTGTAATTGCCCCTGCAAGTACTGGTAAAGATAAAAGAAGTAAAAAAGCTGTAACTAATACAGATCATACAAATAATCTTATTCGTTCTAATGTAATACCTGGAGATCGTATATTAAAAATTGTAGTAATAAAATTAATTGCTCCTAAAATCCTGGATAAACCGGCTAAATGTAAAGAAAAAATAGCTAAATCAACAGAAGATCCACCATGAGCAATAGGTCCACTCAATGGTGGGTAAACTGTTCATCCAGTACCTACCCCACCTTCTACTATTCTAGAGCAAAGTAAGAGAATAAACGAAGGTGGTAGTAATCAAAATCTTATATTATTTATACGAGGAAATCTTATATCTGGAGCACCAATGAGAAGTGGAACTATTCAATTTCCAAACCCTCCAATTATTATTGGTATAACTATGAAAAAAATTATAACAAAAGCATGAGCAGTAACAATTACATTATAAAAATGCTCGTCAATTAAAACTATAGATGTACCTAATTCTAAACGAATTAATAAGGACAAACCTGTTCCAACTAAACCACATCATACACCAAAAACTATATATAAAGTACCAATATCTTTATGATTTGTAGAAAATAATCAACGCAA